TATATAATATAATTCAAATTTATAACACTATATATCAACACATGCAATTACTCGTTGATCACGCCAATCGAGCCTTACCTGTTTTCGGGGTTTGGCAGAATTAATTAGGACTCGCTGGGCGTGGGGGGTAGGGGGGTTTGCCGCGCGCGTACGTGAGGGGAGAGGGGGGGGCAATCTCATAGGGGTATGTGGAGTAAAGAATAACTTTATGCACGTGAGATAGAGTAATGCGCGGTCCAGTTATGTCATTAGGGCATGCATACACGTTCCTTGAATTAACATTATATATGGACTCTTTCCAAAGATTGTGGTAGGGTGCATGAAATTGCCAGGTGAAAGTGACCTAAAAAAAAAGAAACCCCATGCCTTTAAATGAAGGCCTTGGCATGGGGGGTGTTTGCTAATTCGTTGTCCCACCATTAACTTATGCCAGGATGATGGACAGTAGGTGGAATAAATCAATTATGGACCTGAAATAGGAACCAGATGCCAGTAATAGTGCAAGTTGTGCAACCCTCACAAGTTTTGTCCCTGACCCTATCAAGGACGTTGTACCTTAAGGTATAAAGAGGTTGATGGTCTCTCACTACTAAACATCTTTCAAGCAGATTCAGGTTATTAAACAATCGGTTATGTCCAATAAGTTATTAAGGTCCTCTGGTTCATGTGCTTTATTGAAGTTTTTAGGGGATTGTATGTGCATGTTTTATGTACTGCTTCGTTTAATGTTTTAAACAAGTATGGTTTGATGGTTTTTAGGGGATATTTAATTTAATGTATTATACCATAATGTAATATTATACATAATATGTACTATACCATAGTGCCAGGTTATGCATATTATGTACTATACCATAGCGTATTTATGCATGTCTAGACTTTTGTGATTTCAGAAAGTAGTTTAACTTAGAATCCTAGCTTTGGGAGTTAGGGGTGGGAGTTAAAATCTCTCTTTTCTGGCACTAGGAAGGATTTTAACCTTCGATTTCCGGATTACAAGACCGGCGCTTTAAAGCTAAGCTACTAGGGCAGTTAAAGTTTATGTATTTATTTTCTAGCAGGCCTGCTAGGGGGTTGAGGATAAGGAATAGTGAGAAGTATAGGACGGAGGCGATTTGCCCAATAATGACGAATGGATGTTCAACCGGCATTCCTCCGATTCAGGTTAGGATTATGACGTCTGCCACTAGGGTTCAGAATAGGAGTTGGGCGATTGGGCGGAAGGTGTGTCCTTGTTGTTTGGAAGTATGTAGCAGGGGAACAATTATTAATACGAGGATAGATAATAGGAGTGCTAAGACTCCCCCTAGTTTGTTTGGAATTGAGCGTAGGATGGCGTATGCAAATAGGAAGTATCATTCTGGCTTAATGTGGGGAGGAGTCACCAAGGGGTTAGCTGGTGTAAAGTTTTCGGGGTCCCCTAAAAGGTTTGGGGAGAATAATGCTAGGGCTGTAAGGGTTGTAAGTAAAATAATAAAGCCTAAAAGGTCTTTGTATGAGAAATAGGGGTGGAAGGAAATTTTGTCTGTGTCGGAGTTTAGGCCTGTTGGATTGTTTGAGCCTGTTTCATGTAAAAAGAGGGCGTGTAGTAGGGTAGCAGCTACAATGGCGAAGGGTAGAATGAAGTGAAATGCGAAGAATCGTGTGAGGGTTGCGTTGTCTACAGAAAAGCCCCCTCAAATTCATTGTACTAGGGCATCTCCTATATATGGCACGGCTGATAGTAAATTTGTAATTACTGTGGCGCCTCAGAAGGATATTTGTCCTCAGGGTAGTACGTATCCAACGAAAGCTGTTATTATAACTAGTAGTAGTAATACTACGCCAATGTTTCAGGTTTCTTTATAGAGGTAGGACCCGTAGTAAAGGCCTCGTCCGGCATGTAGATAGAGGCAGATGAAAAAGAAAGAGGCTCCGTTGGCATGAATATTGCGGATGAGTCAGCCGTAGTTTACGTCTCGGCAAATGTGGGCTACGGAGGAGAAAGCAGTTGAAATATCTGAGGTGTAGTGTATGGCTAAAAATAGTCCTGTAAGAATTTGTATTATAAGACACAGTAAGAGTAGGGAGCCAAAGTTTCATCATACAGAAATATTAGAGGGGGCTGGTAAGTCAATTAGTGCGTCGTTAATAATTTTGAATAGAGGATGGGTTTTTCGGGTTACCATGGTTTTCGTAGTTGAATTACAACGGTGGTTTTTCAAGTCATTAGTCCTGGTTAAAATCCTGGCGGGAATTATGATATATTTTCTTAATTTATTATTATTATGCTTGGTAGTTGGGTTGGTGGGGGTTGCTTCTAATCCTGCGCCTTATTTTGCTGCTTTGGGGCTAGCTATGGCTGCAGGGGTTGGTTGCGGCATTTTAGTAGGGCATGGTGGGTCATTAGTTGGTTTAATGCTGTTTTTGATTTATTTGGGTGGAATATTAGTTGTGTTTGCATATTCTGCGGCTTTGGCTGCTGAGCCTTTTCCTGAGACGTGGGGGGCTGGATCTGTTAAGGCTTATGTGGTGATGTATTTGTTGGGGGTTGGAGCAGCTATGGGGTGGTTTTGGGGGGAGTATGGGGATTGTTGGGTTGTTGTGGATGAGTTTAAAGAATTTTTTGTTGTACGTGGGGATATTGGAGGGGTTTCTTTAATGTACTCTGTAGGGGGCGGGATGTTGGTGGTATGCGCTTGAGTTTTGTTGTTGTGTCTTTTTGTGGTTCTGGAGTTAACTCGGGGGTTGAGCCGTGGGGCGCTTCGGGCGGTCTAAAGAAGGGTCAGGAGAATAATAGCTAGGGCTGTTGAGATAAGGTAGAAGGTTAAGTAGACTTTAACAATGTTAGTATCAATATTATCAAATATTGAGGATAAGGAAGCGTGTAGGGGAAGAAGTCCTTTTGGTCCTATTTCTATTCATTGTCGGTCTAGTTTGGTGGCTTGTTTTCCTATGGTGAGGCTAAATTTTGGGACTGAGCGGTGAATAATTGATGGGAAAAAGCCTAGTATGTTTGAGAAGTTGTGAGGTGCAAGGGCGGGCATAATTTTGATTTGTTTGGTTGTTGCTGTCGCTAGGGCGAGGGCAATGATGAGTCCTGTGATTGTTACTATTAATGCGGCTAATTTAAGGGACGGGGGTATTGTTATGACAGGGGTTTTGGATGGCAGGAAGTTTGAGGTAATAATGAGGCCTGCGATAATGCTTCCTCAGGCTAATCGTTGAATAGATGCTATTACTTCTGGGTGGTTTTCATTAATGGGGGATAAGGCGGAAAATCGGGGGGAGCCTATTGTTACGAAGAAGATGACTCGTAGGCTGTATACTGCGGTGAAGGAGGTAGCAAGTAGTGTTAGGGCTAGGGCTCAGGCGTTTAGGTGGGAGGTGTTGAGTGCTTCGATGATTGCGTCTTTTGAGAAGAAGCCTGTGAGGAAGGGCGTTCCTGTTAGGGCGAGGCTCCCAATAATTATACAGGAGGAAGTAAAGGGCATTAGTTTGTGGAGGCCTCCTATTTTTCGAATGTCTTGTTCGTCGTTAAGGCTGTGGATAATTGAGCCGGAGCATAAAAATAATATTGCTTTAAAGAAGGCGTGGGTGCAGATGTGCAGGAATGCCAGTTGTGGCTGGTTTAGTCCGATAGTGACTATTATTAGGCCTAGTTGACTTGATGTTGAGAATGCTACAATTTTTGATATCGTTTGAGTTAGGGCGCAGGTTGCAGTAAATAGGGTTGTTAGGGCTCCTAGGCATAAGCAAGTGGTTAGGGCTAGTTGATTGTTTTCTATTAGGGGGTGAAGTCGAATTAATAGGAAAATGCCTGCAACTACTATTGTGCTTGAATGGAGTAGGGCGGAGACCGGGGTTGGGCCTTCTATTGCTGAGGGGAGTCAGGGGTGTAGGCCAAATTGAGCTGATTTTCCTGTGGCGGCTAAGATTAGGCCTATTAATGGCAGGGTTATGTCAAGATTTTTGGATATTAGAAAGATTTGGGGAATTTCTCATGAATTAAGGTTTATGGCAATTCAGGCTATGGCAAGAATTAGGCCAATGTCTCCTACGCGGTTATAAAGCACTGCTTGTAGGGCGGCTGTGTTGGCATCTGCTCGTCCATGTCATCACCCGATTAGGAGGAAAGATATAATACCTACCCCTTCTCAGCCAATAAATAGTTGAAATAGGTTGTTGGCGGTAACTAAGATAATTATGGCTACTAGAAATAGTAGTAGGTATTTAAAAAATCGGTTTAAGTTTGGGTCTGTGTGTATGTATCATGATGCAAATTCTAGAATTGACCATGTTACGTATAAAGCAATGGGGGTAAAGATTAGGGAATAGTGGTCGAATTTAAAGCTAATATTGATGTCAAAGCTTGTAATGTTCATTCAGGATCAGGTGGTAATGATGCTTTCTGTTCCCTGGTCTAGAAAAATGATTAGTGGGATTGTGCTGATAAAGAATGCTAGGCTAACAGCGGTTTTTGCATGTTTTATGGCTCAGTCTTGGCTTAGAGGCTTGGGGTGTAGGGTTAATACTAGGGGTAAAATTAGGATTGTTAGGGCTAAAAGTAGGGTGGTGGTTATAATAATATTTACCATAGCTGCTACTTGGAGTTGCACCAAGAGTTTTTGGTTCCTAAGACCAACGGATTAACTATTATCCTTTAGAAGCTTTGAATGAGCCGTGGAGTTTAACCACGGAAATAGGGATTAGCAGTCCTTACTGCCCTCAGGCCTCTTTCGGTGGATAAGAGGGGTTTAACCTCTGTTTTTAGAACCACAATCTAATGTTTTAAGTTAAACTATATCTACAGTATCATCAGCCTCATATGATTTCGGGCTTTAAAATGAGGAGGAGGACTGGAAGAAGGTGGAGGGCTATTAGTAGGTGTTCTCGCGTGTGGAAGGGCTGTAAATTAATGATGTGTTGTGGAAGGGGCCCCCGTTGAGTCATTAAGAAGAGGTAGAGGGAGTAGGCTGCAGTAATTAGGGTCCCTACCCCCGTTAACACGAGAGTCAGGGGGGACCAGTTGAATATTGCTGTAATAATAACTAGTTCTCCTATGAGGTTTGGCAGTGGGGGGAGGGCTAGGTTTGCGAGGTTAGAAATAAACCATCAAGCGGCTGTTAGGGGGAAGATAGCTTGTAATCCTCGGGCAAGGATTATTGTTCGGCTGTGGGTGCGTTCATAGGTTGTGTTGGCTAGGCAGAAGAGGGCCGAGGAAACTAGGCCGTGGGCAATTATTAATACTAGGGCTCCGGTAAATCCCCATGGTGTTTGGATTAGGATTCCTCCTGCAACCAGGCCTATGTGGCTTACGGAGGAGTAGGCAATTAATGATTTCAGGTCTGTCTGTCGTAAACAAATTGATCCTGTCATGATGATTCCTCATAAGGCTAGGGCAATAATTGGATATACTAGGTCTTTTGAGAGGGGGTCTAGAATTACTATTATGCGTATTATACCATAGCCTCCGAGTTTTAGGAGAATTGCAGCTAGTACCATTGAGCCAGCTACTGGGGCTTCTACATGGGCTTTTGGTAGTCATAAATGGACTCCGTAAAGAGGCATTTTTACTAAGAAGGCAATTAAACACCCTGCCCATCAAATTTTATCTCCTCATGAGTTAAGGATTATGGGGTGTGAGTATTGAATAATCAGTATTGATAATGTGTTTGTGCTTTGATGGAGTAGTAATAGGGCAACTAGTAATGGAAGGGATCCTGTTAGTGTATAGAAGAGAAAATATGTGCCTGCACTTAAACGCTCGGTTTGGTTACCTCAGCGAGTAATAATAATTAGGGTTGGAATGAGGGTTGCTTCAAATATAACATAAAATATGATGATTTCGGTGGCCCCAAATGCTATGATTAGAAAGATTTGTAGGGAGGTCAGGAGGGTAATATAGTTTCGTTGGCGGCTGATTGGCTCAGTTTTGATATGATTTTGGCTTGCTAAAATTATAAGGGGCAGGAGTCAGCAAGTTAAGATTAGGAGGGGGGTTGATAGGGGGTCTGTGCCTATGTAGAGGTTGGAAGATGTTCAGCCTGTTTCTGCGCACCACTTAATTCAAGTAAGGCTAAGTAGGGCAATAAGTAGGCTTTGGAGTGTTGAAACGGTTCATAGCCATTTAGGAGAGGAAAGTCAGATTGTGGGCAGTAGTATAATTGTAGGTAATAAAATTTTTAGCATTGTAGGAGGTTTAGGGCTTGTAATCGGTCAGTTCCGTGGGTTCGGGCTGTGGCAACTAGTAGGGCCAGGCCTGCACTGGCCTCGCAGGCTGAGAAGGCTAGTAGGAGGATGGGGGCTGCGGAGAAAGCAGTGGATTCTAGCTGCAGTATTCATAAGGCTAATGCAATAAATAGGGATAATATTATTCCTTCTAAACAAAGAAGGGCAGACAGGAGGTGGGTGCGATGGAAGGCTAGGCCTAAGAGCCCTAGGGTAAATGCTGATGTAAAGCTGAAGTATACAGGTGTCATAAGGGGATCGTGGACTTAAACCGCGGTCTTCTGAGCCGAAATCAGAGGTCTTATATTTGGACTAATCCCCTATTCGGCTCATTCTAGGCCTCCTTGTACTCACTCATAAATTAAGCCTAGTGTGAGCAGGATTAGTACGGCTGCGGCGCATAGGAGGGTATAGGTTGGATCTGGTAGTTGATTGCCTCAAGGCAGGGGGAGTAGCAGTGCAATTTCTAGATCAAATAGTAGAAAAAGAATGGCGATTAGGAAAAAGCGGAGGGAGAATGGAAGGCGTGCTGATCCAAGGGGGTCAAATCCGCATTCGTAGGGGGATAGTTTTTCTGCATCTGGGGTTATTTGGGGGAGTCAGAAGGATACTAGGGCTAGAATTGTGGATAGTGCAGTAGTAATGAGTATAATGGTTATAATTAAGTTCATTATCTTTCCTTGGGATTTAACCAAGACTAGGTGATTGGAAGTCACTCGTACTAACTTTGAATACTAGAAAGATATGAGCCTCATCAGTAGATAGAGACGTATAAGAATAATCATACGACGTCTACGAAATGTCAGTATCAGGCGGCTGCTTCAAATCCAAAGTGATGTTCTGATGTAAAATGGTATTGAATTTGTCGGAGCAGGCAAGTTGCAAGGAAGGTTGAGCCGATAATTACATGGAGTCCGTGGAATCCTGTTGCTACGAAGAAAGTTGAGCCGTAGACTCCGTCGGCGATAGTGAATGGGGCTTCGTAGTACTCCATGGCTTGAAGTGCGGTGAAGTAAAATCCTAGTAGGATTGTTAAGGTAAGTGATTGGATTGCTTGTTTGCGCTCCCCTTCTATTAGGCCGTGGTGTGCTCAGGTTACTGTAACGCCAGATGCCAGGAGTACGGCGGTGTTTAGGAGAGGAACTTCGAATGGGTCCAGGGTTGTGATGCCTGTTGGAGGTCAGCAGCCCCCTAGTTCAGGGGTTGGGGCGAGGCTGGAGTGATAGAATGCTCAGAAAAATCCTAGGAAGAAGAAGACTTCTGATGTAATAAATAGGATTATTCCGTATCGCAGGCCTTTTTGGACAGGGGGAGTGTGGTGCCCCTGGAAAGTGCCTTCTCGTACAATGTCTCGTCATCATTGGTACATTGTGAGTAGGAGCAGTACTAGGCCTAGTGTCAGGAGGATTGTTGAGTGGAAGTGAAATCAGATTGCTAAACCTGATGTTATTAGGAGAGCAGCTACTGCGCCGGTTAGGGGCCATGGGCTTGGGTCAACCATGTGATATGCGTGTGCTTGGTGGGTCATTAGACGTTTTCTTGTAGGTAGAGGCTTAGTAGAAGTACGAAAACATAGGCTTGGATGATGGCTACCGCAACTTCTAGAAGGGTCAGGAGCACTAGAAGGACGGCGGTAAGTGCCGCCACGGTTGTTATTATGGGCATTAGGGTGATAGTAGCAGTTGAGATTAGTTGAATGAGTAAATGTCCGGCTGTTAGGTTGGCGGTAAGTCGAACTCCTAAGGCGAGGGGGCGAATAAATAAACTAATGGTTTCAATAATAATTAATACGGGGATTAGTAGAATGGGAGTGCCTTCTGGCAGGAGATGGCCTAGGGCTACTGTTGGCTGATTTCGTAGGCCAATAATAACCGTGGCTAGTCATAGTGGAACAGCTAAGCCCATATTTAAGGATAGTTGTGTTGTAGGGGTAAAGGTATATGGGAGGAGTCCTAATATGTTTAGAGTAAGAATGAAAATTATTAAGGAGGCTAAGATTATTGCTCATTTATGTCCCCCTTGGTTTAATGGTATTAATAATTGATGTGTAAAAGTTTTGATGAATCAATTTTGGAGAGAAATTAGCCGATTATTTTGATAGCGGTTGGTTGGGGAAGGCACAAGGATTCAAGGTAGGGTAAGGGCGATAGCAATTAGTGGAATACCTAGATGTGTGGGGCTTATAAATTGGTCGAATAGGTTTAGTGCCATGGTCAGTTTCAGGTGTCTGATTTAAGTTCTTCAGCATTGAGAGCTGTAACTTCATTTGTAAAGGTGTGATTTAAAACTTTGTTAGGGATTACTGTTAGGAAGATTAGTCACGAGAATACAAGAATTGCAAATCATGGGGCGGGGTTTAATTGTGGCATATCACTGGGGGTGGTTGGGGGCCACCAATCTTTAGCTTAAAAGGCTAATGCTAATCCCTATTTAGCTTCTCAGTGAGGCGTCTTCAAGTATGAGGGAGGATCAGTTCTCAAAGTGTTCTAGTGGGACGGCTTCTACAACAATTGGTATGAAGCTGTGATTGGCGCCACAGATTTCAGAACATTGTCCGTAGAATACGCCGGGGCGGGAGGTAATAAAAGATGTTTGGTTAAGTCGGCCTGGAACGGCGTCTAATTTAATACCAAGTGCTGGGACGGCCCATGAGTGTAGGACATCTTCGGCTGATACTAGGACTCGAACGGGAGATTCTATTGGGACTACTATTCGGTGGTCTGTTTCTAAGAGTCGGAATTGTCCTGGGGCTAAGTCTTGTGTTGGGACCATATAGGAGTCAAAGGCCAGGTTTTCATAGTCTGTGTACTCGTAGCTTCAGTATCATTGGTGGCCCATAGCTTTTACAGTAAGATGGGGGTCATTGACTTCGTCTATTAGGTATAAAATTCGTAGGGAGGGCAGGGCAATCATAATAAGAATAACTGCTGGTAAAATTGTTCATACAACTTCAATTTCTTGGGAGTCTAGAATGTATTTGTTGGTGAGCTTGGTGGTAACTATTACAACAATAATGTATAGGACTAGAGTGCTAATTAAGAAAACGATTATTAAGGCATGGTCATGGAAGTGGAGAAGTTCTTCTATTACAGGGGAGGCCGCGTCTTGGAATCCTAGTTGTGAGGGGTGTGCCATTAAGCTATAAGCTTAAGATACGCAGGGCTCTAACCTGCAATTTTGCCTTGACAAGGCAAGGTAATTCATTTTACTAGTATCTTATGGAAGAAAGTGACAGAGTGGTTATGTGACTGGCTTGAAACTAGTTTATGGGGGTTCGATTCCTTCCTTTCTCGTTAGTTTGTTTGTACTTGTACGAATGCTGGTTCTTCAAATGTGTGGTAAGGAGGAGGACATCCGTGCAGTCATTCTACGTTTGTGGCAGTTAGTTCAACAGAGAGCACTTCTCGTTTGGCGGTGAAAGCTTCTCATAAGATATATAAGAATATTACGACTGCTACTAGAGAAACTAAGGAGCCGATTGATGAAACAATATTTCATAGCGAGTATGCGTCTGGGTAGTCTGAGTATCGTCGTGGCATCCCGGCCAGGCCTAGGAAATGTTGAGGGAAGAAGGTAAGATTTACGCCTACAAACATGGTTCCGAAGTGAATTTTTGTCCAGGTGTCGTGTATTGTGTAGCCTGTGAAGAGGGGGAATCAGTGAACGAAAGCTCCTATGATTGCAAATACGGCCCCCATTGATAGAACATAGTGAAAGTGGGCTACGACATAATAGGTGTCGTGTAATACAATGTCTAGGGATGAGTTGGCTAACACAATTCCGGTAAGCCCTCCAACTGTAAATAGGAAAATAAATCCGAGAGCCCATAGTATTGGCGTCTCTCATTTAATAGATCCTCCGTGGAGGGTGGCTAGTCAGCTAAACACTTTAACTCCTGTTGGGATCGCGATAATTATTGTTGCGGATGTAAAGTATGCTCGCGTGTCTACGTCCATTCCTACTGTAAATATGTGGTGGGCCCATACAATGAAGCCTAGAAGACCAATGGCCATTATAGCTCAAACTATTCCTATGTAACCGAATGGTTCTTTTTTACCGGCGTAATAAGCTACAATATGAGAAATTATTCCAAATCCTGGTAGAATCAAAATGTAAACTTCTGGGTGCCCAAAGAATCAGAAAAGGTGTTGGTAAAGGATCGGGTCTCCTCCTCCTGCCGGGTCAAAGAAGGTAGTATTTAGGTTTCGGTCAGTTAGAAGCATTGTAATTCCCGCGGCCAGGACTGGCAGGGATAGGAGTAAGAGTACTGCTGTAATTAGTACGGCTCACACAAATAAAGGTGTTTGGTATTGTGAGATGGCTGGGGGTTTCATATTAATGATGGTCGTAATGAAATTAATGGCCCCAAGAATAGAGGATACACCTGCGAGATGTAATGAAAAGATTGTTAAATCTACAGAAGCTCCTGCGTGGGCAAGGTTTCCTGCAAGAGGGGGGTAAACTGTCCACCCTGTTCCCGCCCCTGCTTCGACTCCAGAGGAGGCTAGTAGTAGTAGGAAGGAGGGAGGGAGAAGTCAGAAGCTTATGTTATTCATTCGGGGGAAAGCCATGTCAGGTGCCCCAATCATAAGAGGCACAAGCCAGTTTCCAAATCCCCCGATCATAATTGGTATTACTATAAAGAAGATTATTACAAAGGCGTGGGCAGTAACGATAACGTTGTAGATTTGATCATCGCCTAGGAGGGCGCCGGGTTGGGCCAGCTCTGCTCGGATTAGGAGACTTAAAGCTGTGCCGACTATTCCGGCTCAGGCACCAAATACTAGGTAGAGGGTGCCAATGTCTTTGTGGTTAGTTGAGAAGAATCAGCGCGTGATTGTCACAGGTAGGATGGCCGAGGGTTAGGCGGTGGATTGTAGCTCCATGAACAAAGGTTTAAATCCTTTTCCTATCATAAAGCTTTGTGGTGTATGACACGTTGGATTGCAAATCCAGAGACGGAGGTTGACGCCTCCCGGGGCTTTCCCCGCCTTTATTCGGCGAACAGGCGGGGAAAGTAGATGAATGCTCGCTGGCTTGAGCGCCTAGCTGTTAACTAGGAGTTTGTAGGATCGAGGCCTTCTCATCTAGTAAGGCTTTAGCTTAATTAAAGTGTCTGGGTTGCATTCAGAAGCTGTGGGATAGAGTCCCGCAAGCCTTATGCAGAGATTAGGAGATTTTCACTCCTGCTTAAAGCTTTGAAGGCTTTTGGTCTAGTGTTATCCTAAATCTCTAGTTAACTAGCGCTTGTGCTAGGGGGGCCAGGGGGAGTAGGAGGAGGGTCGATGCGGTGAAAATGGCTAGGGGTGTTGTATTTTGTGTGTTTTGTAGACGTCATGGGGTTGATGCATTGTTTGTGTTGGGGGAGATTGTAAGGGTTATAGAGTAGCACAGCCGTAAGTAGAAGTAGAGGCTTAGGAGGGCGCTGAGTGCTGCAATTGTTGCGGTGAGTGGGAGTTTTTGTGTTGTGAGTTCTTGTAGAATTAGTCATTTTGGCATAAATCCTGTAAATGGGGGGAGCCCTCCTAGTGAGAGGAGGGAGAGGGCTGCTGTTGCCGTAAGAATGGGGACTTTTGATCAGCTTGTGGCTAGTGTATTAATTTTTGTTGCGGAGGTTATTTTGAATGTAAGGAAGATTGCGGCGGTCATTAAGATGTAGGTAATCAGGGCTAAGATTGTCAGTTGGGGTTTAAATTGTACAATAATAATTATTCAGCCCAGGTGCGCAATTGATGAGTAGGCTAGAATTTTACGTAGCTGGGTTTGGTTAAGGCCTCCTCAGCCTCCAATGAAGACGGATAGAAGGCCCAAGGCAGTAATTACTTGGGGAGGAGTGAAGGGGGTGATTTGGATAATTAGTGCAAATGGTGCTAGTTTTTGTCAAGTTGCTATAATTAGTCCTGTTGGCAGATCTAATCCTTGTATAACAGGGGGCATTCAAAAATGTATTGGGGCTAGGCCTACTTTTAATGCTAGAGCTATGATTGTTAGTGTTGTTGCAATTGGGTGGGTTAAACAGCAGATGTCTCATTCTCCTGTTGTTCAAGCATTAATAGTGCTAGCAAATAGAATTGTTGCGGCTGCGGCAGCTTGGGCTAGAAAATATTTGGTGGTGGCTTCTACTGCTCGGGGGTGATGATGTTGAGCTATAAGGGGCAGGATTGCCAATGTGTTAATTTCTAAGCCTATTCAGGCTAGTAGTCAGTGTGAGCTTATGAATGTGAGGGTTGTGCCTAGTCCTAGGCTTGATAGGAGGATTGTAATGACGTAGGGGCTCATTGATAAGAGAAGGGGTTTAACCTACATTTTTGGGGTATGGGCCCAAAAGCTTAGTTAGCTGATCTTACTAGGAAGTGGTGTAATGGAAGCACTTGGAGTTTTGATCTCTAGGATACGGGTTCGAGTCCCTTCTTTCTAAGGAGCTGGGAGGATTTTAGCCTCCATAATTCACTCTATCAAAGTGGTCCTTTGGCATTCGGGCACGGCTCCTTTATAGTTGCGGGGGTAGTCCGGTGAAGGCGATTGGTAGCGCGGTATGTCATAAAATAAGGGCCAGTGTTATTGGTAAAAAATTTTTTCATACTAGATGTATGAGTTGGTCATATCGGAATCGTGGATAGGAGGCACGTACTCATAGGAATAGGATAGATAGTAGTGCAGCTTTAGTCATAATGTTGGCGGATGCGAGTTCTGGTATCGTTGGAATATGTGTTGCGCCTAAGAAGAGGATGGTTGATAGGGTATTTATTAGGAGGATGTTTGCATACTCGGCTAAGAAGAATAGTGCGAAGGGGCCCCCCGCATATTCTACATTGAAGCCGGATACTAGTTCAGATTCTCCTTCTGTGAGGTCGAATGGCGCTCGGTTCGTTTCTGCTAGGGTGGAGATGTATCATATAGCGGCTAGGGGTCAGGCTGGTAATAGGAGTCAGATTGTTTCTTGAGTTGTGCTAAATATTTGAAGGGTGAAGCCTCCTGTAAAAATGATAATGGATAGTAAGATTAGCCCTAAACTTACTTCATATGAAATGGTTTGGGCAACTGCTCGTAGGGCCCCGATTAGGGCATATTTTGAATTAGAGGCTCAGCCTGAACCAAGGATAGAATATACTGCCAGGCTGGATAGGGCCAGAATAAATAGTATGCCTAGATTTAGGTCGGCTACTGGGTGTGGTATAGGCATTGGTGCCCATAGCATTATGGCTAAGGTGAGGGCTAGTATGGGGGTAATTAAGAATAGAAATGGGGAGGAAGTGGAGGGGCGTACGGGCTCTTTGATAAACAATTTAACTCCATCTGCGATGGGCTGTAGTAGTCCGTAAGGTCCTACTACATTTGGGCCTTTACGTAATTGTATGTATCCTAATACTTTTCGTTCAATTAGGGTTAAGAAGGCTACTGCTAGTAGTACGGGGACAATGTAGGCCAAGGGATTAACCACATGTGTTATTAGTAGGGTTAACATAATTAAGAGGAGGACTTGAACCTCCGGCGGAAAGGGCTTAGGCCTTTTGCAATTAACCGGGCTCTGCCATCTTAATAATCTTGTCTAGATGCGGGGTTGTGCCCTCCCTTTATTTAATTTAGTTGTTGGCATTAAGTAGGGGTGGGGCGTGTTTGTGACATGGGCCCCCCTTTTCCGGTCCTTTCGTACTGGGAAGAGTGGCGTTACAGATAGAAACTGACCTGGATTGCTCCGGTCTGAACTCAGATCACGTAGGACTTTAATCGTTGAACAAACGAACCCTTAATAGCGGCTGCACCATTAGGATGTCCTGATCCAACATCGAGGTCGTAAACCCCCTTGTCGATATGAACTCTGAAAGGGGATTGCGCTGTTATCCCTAGGGTAACTTGGTCCGTTGATCGGCTGGTGGCCGGATCTTATATGGTCAGATGTTCTGTGGCTTAGAAGTGTCTTTCTCGGCTTTAGGATATTTGTCCCAATCCTCGTGGAAGCTTTGTTTTCTTCCGCAGTCGCCCCAACTGAAGACAAGGATCAGTTGCTACTTAGTTTAAGCTATGTTCTTAGTTTCTTGACATAGTTGATCTTTTATCTTAAGCTCCAAAGGGTCTTCTCGTCTTGTATTAATATGTCCGCTTCTGCACGGGCAGATCAATTTCATTGACTGGAAAAGGGAGACAGTTAAGCCCTCGTTCCACCATTCATACAGGTCTTCATTTAAAAGACAAGTGATTGCGCTACCTTCGCACGGTCAAAATACCGCGGCCGTTTAACTTGTCACTGGGCAGGTAGGACCTCCTATACATTGATTTTGCAGGAGGCGATGTTTTTGGTAAACAGGCGAGGCTTGGGTTTGCCGAGTTCCTTCCTTTTCTTTTAGTCTTTCCTTGTGGGCCTTCCGGTGTGGGATTAACGATTTGGTGGTGTGATGTTTTCTTGTTGTTTAGTGTGGTCACATTACCCTCTTTGGTTGGGTTCGATAATTATTAGTGGGGGGTCCGATCTAATATACACGTAGGCTAGGAGAAGGGGGTTCCTTCTTATTACTCATTTTAGCAGTATCTTTTCCATGTAGGCATGGGGCGACCTAATATTGTTAGGGGTTTTAGATAAATTATTTGGATAATAGATTTTTAGTCCGCTGGAGCTTTAACGCTATCTGCTTAGGTGGCTGCTTTTAGGCCCACTAAAGCGGTGTATCTTGTTTAGTATAATCTTTAACCTCCTGTGTGAGGTTGTGTCCTGTTTCAAAGGGGCTGTACCCCCTTTGACTAACTCTCGCATATTTCTTTGGCTCGTGTAGGCTTTAGATGTTTGTGAGGCAAGGAGTGCGAGGCTGAACTTTTATTCATTTCTTAGGTAACCAGCTATAACTAAGTTCGGTAGGTTTGTCACCTCTACCCGGAGCTCTTCCCACTCTTTTGCCACAGAGATGGGTTGGCCCTAATTGATAGGCTGTCTCGGGTAGCTCACTTAGTTTCGGGGGTTTGAACTAAAGTGCGCTTTGCTCAGGGGGACTGGCTAAATCATGATGCAAAAGGTACGAGGGTTAGTCTCTGCTTTGTTATGCTTTAATGATTTGTTTCATTTCTCTTTCAGCGTTCCCTTGCGGTACTATTTTTATAGCTTAGTGTTTGCCTTTTCTGTCTCACATACTTAGGCGGGAGAATGTTTTAGTTTAATGTGTTGTTGTATTGTTAAGTATTTTAATGTTGTTTTGGTTGTTTGGGTAGTTAAGCTAGCTGTTTAGCTCAGGGCGATCCAATTTGCATGGATGTCTTCTCGGTGTAAGGGAGATGCTTAACTATCTCAGCCACGCTCTGATTATTCCAAGTGCACCTTCCGGTACACTTACCATGTTACGACTTGCCTCCCCGTATTTGTAGTTGAGTTATTATATATGTATATAAGTTTTTTATTGGGGGGAGAGTGACGGGCGGTGTGTGCGCGTCTCAGAGCCTAATTCAAAAGGACTCTCTATTTGCTTTTTACTACTAAATCCACCTTTGGGTACTTATTTTCAAAGTGCCGTTCGTAAATATTCTGTTATTTAGAAAATGTAGCCCATTTCTTCCCACTTCGTACGCTACACCTCGACCTGACGTTTTTGGTTGTGTCCATTTTGCTTACTGCTAGGCCTTCACAGGGTAAGCTGACGACGGCGGTATATAGGCGGGGAAAACAAGAAGTGGTGAGGTTTAACGGGGGTTATCGGTTCTAGAACAGGCTCCTCTAGGTGGGTCTGAGACACCGCCAAGTCCTTTGGGTTTTAAGCTGTGCTCGTAGTACCCTGGCGAATGTATTGTAGAAGTACATCTGGGTTTATGGCTAAGCATAGTGGGGTATCTAATCCCAGTTTGTTTCTTAGCTTTTGTGGGGTCAGGAGAGGCTTAAAGCTACTTTCGTGTTTGGGCTTCGTATCCTCGGAGTGCGTATAACGGCTTAGAGGGCCTTTAGCTTTATTTATTATATTCCTTAACCACCCTTTACGCCGTGTCTATTAACTGGGGTCTTTCGTATAACCGCGGTGGCTGGCACGAATTTTACCGACCCTATGTGACCCTAACTAAGTCAAGTTTTCACTTATGGCTTAATGTTTATTACTGCTGAAATCCCTTGGGGGTGTGGCGTAGCAAGGCGTCTTGGGCTGCATGGGCGCGCCTGATGCCTGCTCCTCGTCTTCGGGCGGAGGATTGAGGGCATTCTCACAGGGGTGCGGATACTTGCATGTATAAATTAGGTTAAAGCTAATAGTAAAGTCAGGACCAAGCCTTTGTGCCTGCGGAACGTTTCTAGGGTTCGTCTTAACATCTTCAGTGTTATGCTTTGATTTAAGCTACACTAGC